CTGTAGCATTATAAACTGTATTGTTACTTTTGCTCCCGTCGGGATAAATCTGACCCCTTCCCCTGTTCCCGCCTACGTATATGGGATATTTTAAGAAGTGAGCATCTTTATTAGTAGCCGGGTCCGGGGAAAGAATAGGAAAAGTTATTTCACTATATTTCTGACCAGGAACAGGACCTATCACAAGAATATTTTTTTTAGTGGGGCGATAGCTCTGAAAAGACAGATTGCCTATCTTTTCTTTCATCTCGGGCGAAATACGATCGGGGGGGGCTAATTCAAACCCCTCCGGTAAAATAAGAACAGCCCCCACATTCAAAGCCCCTTTTTTACCATTAGCAAGAACTTGTTTCAGTTGCATATCATAAGGAATTCTCACAACTGCTTCAAATACAGTATCAGGAAGTACCGCTTGTGGAACCTCAATATCGACGGGCTTATTAGCTAAATGGCAATTGGCACATACAATACGCCCCGTTGCTTCTCGTGGATTTTCATAACCCTGCTGTGCAAAAATCGGATATGCATTTGAAATGGATGCCCGGGTTATTATATATATCATGAGCGATACGGAAATGGATCGAATAATCTCTTTCTTTATCCAAGAAAAGGTATTTCTAGTTTGCATGGTCCAATCATTGATCCCGAAAATTTCTACAATAAAATTAGGTAGGTCACTAGTATAGTTTTCCCTATCCACGATTCTGCTATTTACTGAAATAATTTTACTGGAATATAGGAGGAATCTCCTGGATGGGTAGAAAAGGTAAGGTAAGTACGACTTTGAACGCTTTGCTTATGTACAAAGGAACAAACATTATAATTGGATCAGTTAATTATTTTCAGTCATTCATTGAATGATAAATCACTACAAGTGACGGAGATACACGATTTAAATAACGGAAGATCCAATATTTAAAAATTGTATCTAGAATGACTGGAAAGGTAGAAACAAGACCAGATAGAATTTGATCGTTATGAGTAAATCCAAAGTCTTTGTAGACATAGCGAATCATTAGTTCCCAACCGTGGGGCGAATGGAATCCGATACATAAATCAGTTACTAAAAGAATAGAAAAAGCTTTTATTGTGTCACTTAAATTATATATGAATTCTTGAACCCAAGAATTAAGAATAACAAGTTCTTCATTACCCAGAATAGAATAACCACCTAGAATAACGAAATAGATTATATTTGTCGAGAAGTGCAAAATTGTATGGATACGATCCTCATCGTACATCTTGATCAATTGGATTGTTTCTTTGTGGATTCCTATATGAAGCTTTTGTAAATGTGTTTCCGGGTATTCCTTTATCATTTCGTCCAACAGGAATAGTTCCTCTAATTCTATGAATTTTTCTAGAATACTCTTTTCTTGAATATCATTCAAAAAAGTTTCGGATTGCCTAGTATTCCACCAATTAGTAACCCAAGATTTAAGACTTTTATTAAATGAGAGAGAGATCCACCAGGGAAAAAATACTATAGATGCAAGATATAGAAGGGGAATTAATTTTTTCTTTTTTGTCATTTTTTCATCTGTGAATTGTTAATGAATCTACCTCATTCGTTGACTCTATGTGATCTAATATTTCTGTCAAGCATATAGTTCTAGTTCTATTAGAAGGTATCGAGCCTATGAATTTATTCTCTATTTTTTATTTGTGATTCAGTGGTTAGTCCTTGAATCTAGAAATAATACAGAAATAGAATAAGAATCCACTTCGAATTCGAATGAAGAACTACTAAAATAAAAAAAGATTGTTTCCAGATATCTCAATTGATCAAATTTGAAGCAATTGACCCCTTTCGATAAATGCCCGAAAAAAACCACTTCAAGTAATGAATATTATTCGGATTTCGAGCCGAAAGAACTCCCTTTCTATCAAAATATCAAATATGTCAAAAAAATGTCGCTGGCTACCTATACTATAGTCCAGGAATAATTGAGAGAAGTTTATGAAGAATATAATATTGTGATGATCAAAAATGAGTGGCAAAAAAAGACAGAAAAGTTATCGTTATAAGAAAGAGATCAAATAGTTTGGTCATTAAGAAGCACAAAAGAAAGGATAAAAAGAAGGGTCAATTGACAAAGTAAAGATAATTTACAAGATAGGATCTATCTGTATCTAACGTATTAATTCCAAATATTGAAAATAAAAGAATAAATTCTTTATTCCGAAATGTTTTGATATATGAGATGAATCTATTATTTCGATTTGTTACTTGTTTTGTTACTGAATTGAGTTGAGTGAACTTACATAAACATAAAAAACAATTTTTTCGGACAAAAACAGTTTCGCTTTATTTTTATGTTATTGTTATGACTGTTCCATATACGTCTGCTTTGGCTCGAATGGGTGTTCGGAAGAAACTTCAGTTAAGTTATGCTATAGAAAAAAGAGGATTCTTGCATTTTTTTCCTACTGCTGAGAAAGCGTTTATTCTTCAGTTCATTTCAAAATACTTCAATAGGTACACGCAAGAAATAGGCCAATTCCGCAGCTTTTTGCTCAATTTCTCGTGGAGTCAAATTATCATCAGCCCGAGTCAAGGGAATGGCCCCCTGGCCTCTGATTTCCATATAAAGGACACGACGAGCATAAAAACCCTCTTTAACTTCTATTCTGATGGACTGAATATCTTTCATAAGGAATCGTAGAAAGATGCGACGATTTTTTCCAGGAAATCCCCAACGAAAAATACGCACTATTCCTTCTTTTCTATCGAATCGATCATAACCACTACCTACATTCCACGAAATTGTGCACCACAAATAGGAACTAATAAAGAGACCCGCAATGCCATAGAAAGCCATCACGATCCCTTGTGGAAAAAAAATTATTTGCTGAGACAGAAATAAAGATATCAAATTTCTACCAAGATAACTGGAAGTTCCAACCAATAAGAATCCTAATGAACCTAAAAAAAGGATAAAAGCCCAGCAGAAATTACTTGTTTTTCGAGACCCTGCTATAAATTCTATCCATATATATTCTGATCGCCAACTCATACATACTAGATCCAGTTGCATTTTATTTGAATTGAGAGAATAACCAAAATGAATTTTACTTTACTTTTTTTTGTTTCCGAAGTAACTCTCATCAACTAGCACTATTCTGATGTGAACCTTTAGGAGTAATTCATCGAATCGGTTAGATCTAAAAAACGAACATCCCCTTCATATGATCGCCTATAAATATCTACATACATATAGATACATTGACTTTAATTTCATACATCCGCCCCGATTCCGATCCACTTTTGAAAATAGCTATAATCCATTTACCCATATATCATGTTTACGCATGCATAAGAACTCTTCATTTATGTTCGGAAGAAGCCGCATGTTATACAATATTCTACTAAATCTGTGTTATCTAAGTCTTGAAAAAAAAAAAATAAATGAGATTTGAACTTGGTCCCATCCGATCTAAAAAATCTTATTTTTTTGAACATGAAGAGATAAAGAAGCCATTGCAATTGCCGGAAATACTAGGCCCACTAAAGGCACAAAAATAGAGGGTAAGTTGTTGAGAGTTGTCATAGAATGGGTACCTCAGTTTAATATTTGTACCTGTTATTGTTATATTGTTATAAAGATATCTTATAATAATTATAATTCGTATATTATATAAACTAAGTATATCTAAGTGAGTATATATATATATAATAAGTGAAAGGAATGTAGAACTAAATAAATGGACGTATTCGTCTTTCTAAATGAAATATATGGATGATAATTTATTTTCTTTATTATTCTTAGTTCTTTTATTATGCTTCTTATATTGGTTTTGTTTTCTAATTTTATTTTATCTAATTTTTATTTAATAAAGAAAGAGTTTATTACAAATAAAAATTCCCGAAAGATTCGTTAGAATCCGATCCAACAACAAGGATTTTTATTAAAAATGGGAATTCAATTCCCGGGAGATATAGAAAGGTGTAAGACTCTCTATTTTCTATATTTGAATTATATATGCATACGAAAGAGAGGAACATGAAATTCGTTTTATTTGCCTAATTCTAATTTCACGGAAGTAAGAATTCGCTTTTTATCTTGTTGATAGAGGTTTACTGATTAGTAATTACAAATATGGGTAAAAAAAAATAATAATAATTATCCACATGATTATTTCTAGAATTAAATCTTATGTCACCCAAGAAAAATCCATCCTTAAGGTTTTGACTTTGATTCTGATAAACTAACTAACTACTTTTTCACCACAAATAAAATAATGTAACTTAAGGCTCTACTTGATTGAATTTGGATTCAAAGGAAAAAAAGTGTGGAGCTGAAATAACTCACTCAGAACACCTTTTAAAGGATTACGCGGTACGATTGGATCGAATAAGCCCTTATGGAATAAATATTCAGCCGCTTGTGAACCTTCAGGTACTGTCTTATTCAATGTTTGTTCAATTACTCTTTTACCCGCAAATGCAATATAGGCATTGGGTTCGGCAATAATGATATCCCCCAACATACCAAAACTGGCCGTCACCCCACCCGTAGTGGGAGATGTAAGAATTGATACATAGAATAACTTTTGATTTGATTGATAATCATATAAAGCGGAAGATATTTTAGCCATTTGCATCAAGCTCAAACTTCCTTCTTGCATGCGTGCTCCTCCGGAAGCACACACTAGAATAAGAGGTAAAAACTTATTGGTAGCATACTCGATCAAACGGGTGATTTTCTCGCCTACTACGGATCCCATACTACCCCCCATAAACTGAAAATCCATAACCCCAATTGCTATAGGAATACCGTTTAGTTGACCTGTGCCTGTTTGAACAGCCTCAGTTAATCCTGTCTTTCTTTGATAAGAATCAATACGATCTTTATAAGGTTCTTCTTCCGAATGAAATTCAATGGGATCCAGAGAGACCATGTCTTCATCCATAGGATCCCAAGTACCCGGATCAATCGAAAGTTCGATTCTATCTGAACTGCTCATTTTCAAATGATATCCACATTGTTCACAAATAT